GACTAATACAAGCATAACAAATACCATAGTACTGTCTGATTCGTGAGGATAACAAAAAGTCTTGGTAACGCCAAAAGGAAAAATAGTAAGAAAAGGCGTATTTGTTACATTCCTATCAATTGGATGAGCCTTCTGCGAAAAAAAAGAGGACCTTTCATTATTATTCATTATTAATAAAGCAACTAAATGAATTTTTTTTTTATCGGTTTTGGTTCTTCTTTACCCCATAGAGATATTGAATAGAAGGAATTGCTTTTTTTGCCACTGTAATTTTGAAAACAAAAGTTGAAAGGTCCCTCAAAAGTAAGTAAATAAATTCGAAACATATAAAATGCGGTTAATCCAGCTGTGAAAAAAGCTATTATTGCGAAAATCGGAGAATACAACCAACTATCATTAAGAATTTCATCTTTGGACCAAAAACAAGCGAGGGGCGGAATACCACAAAGAGAAAGGGTACCCAATAAAAAAGCAGTCTTTGTAATTGGCACGTGCTTTTTTAACCCACCCATAAGAACCATATTCTGGCTTTTATCTGGAAAATATCCAACAATGGCTTCCATTGAATGAATAATTGATCCGGATCCTAAAAACAACAAGGCTTTGGAATAAGCATGAGTAATCAAATGAAATAAAGCGGCTCGATAAGACCCCATCCCTAGAGCTAACATCATATAACCCAATTGAGACATTGTAGAATAAGCTAAACCCCTCTTAATATCGTGTTGAGCAAGAGCTAAAGTAGCCCCTAAAAATACTGTTATTATACCTATCAAAGATATAAAATTCATTATGTACGGTATTACTATGAAAAGCGGAAGAAGGCGAGCTACAAGAAAAATTCCCGCCGCTACCATAGTAGCAGCATGGATAAGAGCCGAAATAGGAGTAGGACCTTCCATGGCATCGGGTAACCATACATGAAGAGGGAATTGCGCGGATTTAGCAACCGGGCCAGCAAATAATAGAAATGCACACAAAGTAACAAAAAAAAGGTTAATCTCATTATTATAAATCAAGTTATTCAATATTTCGAATAAATCCCGAAATTCGAAACTACCCGTTATCCAATAAAGACCTAGGATTCCTAATAATAATCCAAAATCCCCTACACGATTAGTTACAAATGCTTTTTGACAAGCACTTGCCGCAATAGGTCGTGTGAACCAAAACCCTATTAATAGATAAGAGCACATTCCAACCAATTCCCAAAAAATATAAATTTGTATGAAATTCGAACTTGTAACTAATGCTAACATTGAAGCATTGAAAAAACTCATATAAGCAAAAAATCTCAAATATCCTTGATCATGAGACATATAATTGTCACTATAAATAAGAACCTGAATTCCAACTGTAGTGATTAATATTGACATAATAGAAGTAAGTGGATCAATAAAGTATCCGAACTCGAAAGAAAAATTATTATTCATGGTCCAAGACCTTAGGGATTGATAGATATAAGTTCGATCCATTTGTTCAATAGATAAATCGATCGAAAAAATCATAACTATACTTAACAATAAAATACTAATAAAAGCCCACATACGGCGAAGATGCTTTGTTGCGGTCGGAAAAAGTAGAAGTCCCACCCCTATTAACATAGGGACTGGAAGTGGAACTAAAGGTATGATCCAAGAATATTGATATAGATGGTCCATAAAATCAATAAAATAATATTAATTGTTTTTATTCTTAACTCATTGTTTCTGATTCGCCGGTTCTTAGCTCTTTTAAAAGCGATTAATCAAAAAATTTTTGCTTTTGCTAGTCATAGTTATTTTGAATCTTTCCCAACAACTAAAAAAACGAAAAGTTCAAAACAACCAAACGTTCTAACTAAGCGACTAGTTAAAAATAGAAAATTATTTTCTACTTTGTACTAAGTAAGATTTTTATGAAGATAGAACAAATTCGAATTTCAATTATTATTCCCTAATTACACTTTACGCTAATTTATGTACATAGATCAAGACGAAAGAATTACATTAAATTCAGTTTGATAGAAATCATAGGCTGGCCCAGAGCGTTCCTCAATAAACTACGAACTGGTTATTTTTAGTTTGTTTATTTTTTGTTTATTCACAATCGTTTGTTTTTTTTTTTTTTCGAGTAAGATTTTATGTCATTCTTGTATATTTCGATTTACTTATTTTTTCTCTAAACTAACTACCTTAAAAAAAATACACGGATAATGAAATGAATAGTAAAACCAAAAAATGATTTGTTTTAACAATAGATGTCTTTCACATCCAATTTGAGCAATGAATAATCTTTTCTTTTTTGAATGGCAGTTCCAAAAAAACGTACTTCTATATTAAAAAAACGTATTCGTAAGAATATTTGGAAAAAAGGGGGGGGTTGGGCGGCGTTGAAGGCTTTTTCGTTAGCGAAATCCCTTTCTACTGGGAATTCAAAAAGTTTTTTTGTAAAACAAATAAATAAGAAAACGTCGGAATAATCTGAATAAGTCTGACTCAACAATGAGTTAATTGTGTTTCGAATTTATACTCTATACTATAGAAAAATAGAAAAAAGTAAGTAACCATTCCCCTTTCGTAATGTTTTGAACAACGGAATAAAAAAAAACTCGAAACTTTCACCTTTCTTTTTATTTGAATATTTTTTATTATTCCCGGGATGGGGATTCTTATTTTCCCCATCACCCAACATACGCCCTAAACAAGAAGAATTTTTTTTTATTGTTTCTAATATGTCCAGCCCAATACCTAATACCTAAGTGATTTGATCAATCTTAACACAAATGAATACTGAAAAAAACCTAACAATTACGACAACCCAAACACAAAAGTTAGGAAAAATGAAAAAAAAAAGCGAAAGAACCCTTTTGAGTTGTTCCCTAAATTGAAGTTCGAACTAGTTAGTTACAGTTGTTCCAACAGTTCTAGTTTATTAAACCAGAAACTATGAAATAAGTTAATTAAACCTGAAACCTTAAATAATTAAATAAGAAAATAATTAAATAAGACGACAAAAGGTGGAATCGTTAAATCCCCGTTTCAATCTCGACGATTGACTAATAATAGGTTATTATGATTTCGAGCAAGCCGCTATGGTGAAATCGGTAGACACGCTGCTCTTAGGAAGCAGTGCTAGAGCATCTCGGTTCGAGTCCGAGTGGCGGCATAGCATCTCCAAAAAGATATACAAAAGGTGCTCTAAGGAATTTAATTTATGATTTCCATTCTGTATAGTTGAGGTATTCTCGCTTTTAATTTTTTTATGATCTTTTCAACTTTAGAGCATATATTAACGCATATATCCTTTTCGGTCGTTTCAATTGGAATTCCAATGTATTTACTAACCTTATTAGTCGATGAAATAAGAGGACTATATGATTCATCAGAAAAGGGGATGATAGCTACCGCTTTCTGTCTAACAGGATTATTAATCACCCGTTGGATTTACTCTAGGCATTTCCCATTAAGTGATTTATATGAATCATTAATCTTTCTTTCATGGAGTTTCTCCCTTATTCATAAGATTTTCTATTTTAAAAATAATAAAAATCATTTAAGCGCTATAACGGCACCAAGTGCTATTTTTACCCAAGGCTTTGCTACTTCGGGTTTTCTAACCAAAATGCATCAATCCGGAATATTAGTACCCGCTCTCCAAGTCCAGTGGTTAATGATGCACGTAAGTATGATGGTATTGGGCTATGCAGCTCTTGTATGTGGATCCTTATTATCCATGGCTCTTCTAGTCATTACATCTCGAAAAGTTAGAAGGGGTTTTTTGAAAAGAAAAAAAAAATTAAATGTAAATGAGTCGTTTTGCTTCGGCGAAATCCAATACATCAACGAAAAAAGGAATGTTTTACTAAATAACCCTTCCGCTAGAAATTATTACAGGTATCAAGTGATTCAACAATTGGATCGTTGGAGTTATCGTATTATAAGTTTAGGATTTCTTTTTTTAACCATAGGGATTCTTTCGGGAGCAGTATGGGCTAATGAGGCGTGGGGCTCTTATTGGAATTGGGATCCAAAAGAAACTTGGGCATTTATTACTTGGACTATATTCGGGATTTATTTACATATTCGAACAAATACAAATTTTGAAGGTGTCAATTCCGCAATTGTCGCTTCTACGGGATTTCTTATAATTTGGGTGTGCTATTTCGGAGTCAATCTATTAGGAATAGGGTTACATAGTTATGGTTCATTTAATTAATATCTACTTGAATTGAGGAAAGGGCTTGATGAAGACAAACATAGGACAGCGCATAGATCGAAACGAAACTTAGTGTTAGTATAAGACGCCGAGAACCTTTTGAAGAGAACCTTTTGAATCGCCGCACTGCTTGATTCAAAAGGTTCTTACAAACGCCAAAGGCGTTTGGTCACAAGTCAAATTCGATTATTTTCCTTTTTTTTTATTAAAAAAAAACTGAAGAGAAGAAAAAAGATTTCCTTGTTCATTGGCTACCGAACTTTTTTTTTAATCGTGGGATTTCGTTTTGATTTTTTTTTAGTCGTGAAAACTATCTATAAAAAAAAATTAGATATAATAGCTTCGACCTTGTCCACTGATAGTGAGAGAACGAAATCCGGATAAATACCAATACCTATTACAGGTAGAAGAATAGAGATCAAAACAAATAATTCCCGTGGCCCAGAATCAAAAAAAGAAGAGTTTGGTGGGGCATTAACGAACTTGTACCCATAGAACATTTGCCGTAATATAGATAATGAATAAATAGGAGTTAATATCATTCCAATTGCCATTACAAAAGTGATTAGGATTTTTGGCATTAAAAAAAATTTTTGGCTAGTAATTATTCCCAAAAATACTATAAATTCCGCAACAAAACCACTCATGCCGGGCAGTGCAAGGGAAGCCATCGATAAGATACTGAATAGTGTGAATATCTTTGGAATTGGGATAGCAAGTCCGCCCATCTCGTCGAGATAAGCAAGACGTATTCGATCATAACTCGTTCCTGCCAAGAAAAAAAGTGCAGCACTAATAAACCCATGAGAAATTATTTGTAAAATGGCTCCGTTGAGGCCTGTATCGGTTATCGAGCCAATTCCTAGAATTATGAAACCCATATGAGATACAGAGGAATAGGCTATTCTTTTTTTTAAATTCCGTTGTCCAGGAGATGTTGAAGCTGCATAAATTATTTGCATGGTACCTACTATCATGAACCAGGGGGAAAATATAGAATGGGCGTGCGATAATAGTTCCATATTGATCCGAATCAACCCATAAGCTCCCATTTTTAATAAGATTCCAGCTAGAAGCATACAAGTACTGTAATGTGCCTCTCCGTGGGTGTCTGGTAACCACGTATGGAAGGGTATAATCGGTAATTTGACAGCAAAAGCAATAAAAAATCCAATATAGAATATTATTTCCAGTGCCACAGGATACGATTGATTAACTAATGTTTCCAAATTTAATGTTGGTTCATTGGAACCATATAAGCCGATACCCAATACTCCTATTAAAAGAAAAACGGAACCTCCTGCAGTGTACAAAATAAATTTTGTGGCTGAATAAAGGCGTTTCTTTCCACCCCACACGGCCAGAAGTAGATAAACGGGGATTAATTCGAATTCCCACATGATGAAAAAAAGTAAAAGGTCTCGAGAAGAAAATGGTCCTATTTGACCGCTGTACATTGCTAACATCAGGAAATGGAATAGTCGGGAATTCCGAGTAACTGGCCGAGCCGCTAAAGTAGCTAAAGTAGTGATAAATCCCGTCAGTAAAATGGGTCCTATGGAAAGTCCATCTATTCCCAACCGCCAGTCAAAATCAAAAAAGGTGATCCATTTATAATCCTCTTCCAGCTGGATTAATGGATCGTCCAATTGGAAATTATAACAAAATGCATAGGTCGTTAGAAGGAGTTCTAAGACACATATATATATTGTATATCCTCTAGTCACCTTATTGCCTCTATGAGGGAGAAAGAAAATTAAAGAACCCGCGGCTATGGGAAAAACTACAATTAGTGTTAACCAAGGAAAATAATTCGTGGTAAAGACAAGATACACTAGGCCCCGAAAAACCCGTGCTCGAAACTCGAATATATTCTATTTTCGAGCACGGGTTTTTGGAGGTAATCGGTAAAAAAAAAAAGAAACTGTTTTCAAAACAGATTCAAGTGGGTTTTTGGGAACGTATCAATATCAATAAGCTAGACCCATGCTTCTAGTTGTTTCATGCCATAAATAAACCCGAACACTCAAGAAATCCGTTGGACAGGCGGATTCGCATCGCTTACAACCAACACAATCCTCTGTTCTTGGAGCAGAAGCAATTTGCTTTGCTTTACACCCGTCCCAAGGGATCATTTCTAATACATCCGTGGGGCAAGCTCGGACACATTGAGTACACCCTATACATGTATCATAAATCTTTACTGAATGTGACATTGGATCTATCAATTTTTGTTTTGAACTTTTTAATTTTCGATCTAGTCAATTTTGAAACATCATATATTTAAATACCAGATGAATCAATGATTTACCAGAATTTTTATAATTAACCCACTTCTGGATCAACTCCTAAGAGGGAACAAATATACTTTGATTTCTTCCGGTTTCACAAACATGATCGAGGTTTGCGAATATTCTATATTCTAAGCCGAATTGATGAATATTATGATTATGGTTTATAAATACTACTTATTCAACAAAGTCGATTGATTGATACGAGTCGATTTTCTGTTACGATAAATTGACGAAACAATAGCTGATCCGATAGCGGCTTCGGCGGCTGCAATAGCTATAACAAAAATTGAGAAAATATCTCCTTTTAATTGTCGACTATCAAAAAAATCAGAGAATGTTACGAAATTGATATTAACTGCATTTACTATAAGTTCAAGACACATCAGGGCCCGAACCATATTTCGGCTCGTAATCAATCCATAGATACCAATAGAAAATAAATAGGCACTCAAAACAAGTACATGCTCGAGCATCATTGACCAACTCCGTACCAATTTCGATTCATTTCAATATGAACAATAATGCAAGTGATTTGATTGCTTCGAATATCCCAACTACGGAGCAAAAGAATCTATTTGATAATAGATTGAATACAAAAATTTCTATTATTTTCTATTGATCCGCGAATAGTATTCAACTAGACTTTAAAGAATTTAAGGAAAATGGATGTGATAACACATAAAAAAATCGAATTGTAATTGTGATTGCTGTTTCGAGTTCTAAAGATTTTTTACTGACGAGCCACGGCAATTGCACCTATCAAAGCAACTAAAAGAATTATTGAAACGAGTTCAAATGGAAGAAAAAAGTCTGTTGATAAATGAATTCCAATTTGTTGACTATTACTTATCAAATCTTGTTCGATAATCTGGTTGGGTCGTGTAGTCCAAATAATCCCGTACCACGACGTATCTAGAATAGTAGCGATTAGCGAAAAAAAAATACTTGTACAAACCAGGGAAGTAAGTCCGTCACCAACAGTCCAAAAATTCAAATGAAAATCTTTGGAATAGTCTGAACCATTCATGAACATTACAGCAAATATGATTAAAACATTTACAGCTCCCACGTAAATAAGGAGTTGCGCGGCAGCTACAAAATGGGAATTTGATAGAATATAGAATAAGGATATACAAACAAGAACCAATCCCAAGGAAAAGGCAGAATAAATCGAGTTGGTAAATAATACCACTCCCAGACCTCCTAATATAAGACCTGAGCCCAGAAAAACTAAAAGAAAATCATGTATTGGTCCAGGCAAATCCATTATATTAAACTAAGAGATAAATAAATCGAAATCTTGTTCATGAACTTATTGAACCAACCAGGCACTTTTTTTTATGAGACATTCCCAATTCCAATTGAATTTAATTCAAATCTATTAAGTGGGAATTGGTGCGGATACTGTTATTGGATCAATTTCGTTCTTTTCTTTATTCGAAATGTCGATTTGAAATTGAAGCTATATAATAGAGTTCCAAAAAAAGCTTTGGTCTATATATTATTTCATTTCAATACAAATTAAGTTGTACTTCTCATCAACCAATCAATGGTTGGGATTTGGAGTTATTGTTGAAGCAAAGAACAAGCCTTATTCCTTTATACCAACTATACCAAAATGGAACCCTAGTAATTCGAAATTAAAGGGTTTAGTCATTTTTTCTTTGAGGCGAATTCAACACTGTTCGAATTGTCAAATCGTCAATTACTGACATTGGTAACCGACCTAGTGCAATTTGATTATAATTCAATTCGTGACGGTCGTAAGTAGCAAGTTCATATTCTTCAGTCATTGATAAACAATTTGTTGGACAATACTCAACACAGTTACCACAAAAAATACAAATTCCAAAATCAATACTGTAATTAAGCAATCGTTTCTTTCGAATATTTGTTTCAAATTTCCAATCAACAACAGGCAGATCTATAGGGCATACACGAACACATACTTCACAAGCAATACATTTATCAAATTCAAAATGTATTCGACCGCGAAAACGCTCCGATGTTATTAATTTTTCATAAGGATATTGAATACTTACAGGTAAACGATTTGCTTGGGATAAAGTAATCATGAAACTTTGACCAATGTACCTTGCAGCTCGTATTGTTTGTTGACCATAATTCATGAAACCAATTACCATAGGGAGCATATCGTGAATATCTATGAAAAATTTGAGGTTCTTTCTTTCTCTTGTTTGAGACAAGTATTGAGTATTCGATTCTTTTTTTTTATAGCGAAAGGAGTTGGGAAGAAGTTGTTAATAATAAATTACCCAGAGAAATAGGTAAAAGAAATTTCCAGCCAAGATTTAATAGTTGGTCCATTCTTAGTCTCGGTAAAGTCCATCTTGTTGTAATCGGAAAGAACAAGAACAAATAAGTTTTAGCTAATGTAATAAAGATACCAATTGTCGTTCCAAAGATTCCATCCACTTTTTTTCTTTCAAATAGTTCAGGAACAAATATGTATGGAATGGAAAGATTCCAACCCCCCAAGTAAAGAACTGTTACAAATAATGAGGAAACTAATAGATTTAGATAGGAAGCAACGTAAAATAAACCAAATTTTATTCCTGAATATTCGGTTTGATAACCTGCTACTAGTTCTTCTTCTGCTTCTGGTAAATCAAAAGGTAATCGCTCACATTCTGCTAGGGAAGAAATTAGAAAAACGATAAACCCTATAGGTTGACGCCACAAATTCCACCCCCAAAAACCATATTTTGATTGTGCCCCAACTATATCAACTGTACTTGAACTGTTAGATAATCATAGTCGGTGGTAACATTACGGTTCCCATCGCTATTACAAAACCGTACATGAGATTTTCACCTCATACGGCTCCTCAGGGCCACAAATAAATGTAAGGACGGGAGTTATCTTCATATGGTTATAGGATAGATAAAGTCAAAATCTAGTGGAGGGTCCCCAATTATACCACAGGAATTCTGTCTGCTCTAAGGATAAAAAAAAAGTATTTCGGAATTAATCTCATCCTTTAAGAATTTCAATTTTGCTGTGTTGAGTAATAACTTAATCAACCCTTCAATAAAATACTCCTTGTCGAAATATAAATCGATATTTCAACCCATCCTTTTTTTAGTTTCGATTACGAAAAAGAATTAGACATTCAACTAGTTCATGAATCATGACACGAATTTGATTTCATCAATATAGGAAAGAAAGAAAAAAAAGATCCTTTCCTGTTGGAATTTTCTTTCTTTCTATTTTTTTTTGTTCCTATTCTTCTTTCTAAGAGAAAAGGGGGCTTAAAAAAAGGGGAAAGGATTATTTCGTTCCTGATAGTTATTTCTTTAACTGGCGGATAGGAGCATACTCTGGATCGGAATTGTGGGGAGTACTGCCTGATCATTTCTACTAACTTAAAGCCCCAATTAGTATTCTTTTTATGTTATGCAGAAGTATCCTTTTAGATAATTGACATAATCATAATCTACATTACTAACCCGTTGTGCGTTTTTTGGTGTTCCTTCCTATCCACCCATTTTGTGTTTTCAACCCCCGTAATCTATATGTATTGAAATACATACAAACACTAATGAAAATTCCATAAGGTTGGTCTTTTGAGCCCGCTTCAAGCTAGGATGATCAATCAACTAATCTTGGGATAAGGGGCTTCCTCCACTTTTACTTTTGTTTACTTCCCCTTAATGCTTGTACATAGGAAATGAGACTTAAGCCACTTGTACTGCGAATTAAAAAGTTGTTTTCTTTCACTCATATATAACTATCAAATTTCTTTTATTAACCTAATTTATTAACCTAAAGAATAAATGAATAAAAAACAGAAGATCTCTATTTTTCTATTCAAGTTCTTTTTTTTCTAGAACGAAAAGCAAAATAATAGGAAAACAAAGGCTTAGGTTTTAGCGAATCGCACGTAGAGATATTGATAAAATACATAAAGTTAATGGTATTTCATAACTAATCGATTGAGCAGCAGCTCGCAGACCGCCTAAAAAGGAATATTTATTATTTGATCCATATCCTGACATAAGAAGTCCAATAGGGGCAATACTTGAAATGGCAATCCATAAAAAAATACCGATATTGAGGTCAGCTAAAACAAGGTTATAACTAAAAGGAATTACTGAAGAACTTAGTAGAATTGCTATGACTGCTATAGATGGTCCAATACTGAATAAACTACTATTTCCTCTAGATGGAAGAAGGTTTTCTTTTAAAAGTAGTTTTGTCCCATCTGCTAAAGCTTGAAGAATTCCCAAGGGACTAGCGTATTCAGGCCCAATACGTTGTTGTATTCCTGCGGATATTTCTCTTTCTAACCACACAATTACTAGGACACCTATTGTGATTGCCACTACCGGAGTCGAAATAGGGGCAAGCACCCACATGATCCCATAGACCTCTTGCAGGGATTCCAATCTGGAAAAAGAATTGATATCTTGTACTTCTGTTGTATCAATTATCATTTCAACGATCAACTTCCCCCATAATGATATCTATACTACCTAATATTGTCATAATATCAGCCAATTTCATTCTTTTAACTAACTGAGGAAGAATTTGCAAATTGATAAAACCCGGTGGGCGAATTTTCCATCTCCAAGGAAAACTACTTTGATCTCCTATCAGAAAAATTCCCAATTCCCCCTTCGGGGCTTCTACTCTCACATAAAGTTCTTGTTTCGTCAATTCAAAAGTGGGAGAAGGCCTTTTACTAATGAATCGATCTTCAAAATCATTCCATTCTGGATTGCTTTCTCTATCAAAACATCGAATTTCTAAATTTTCATAGGGTCCCCCTGGAATTCCTTCTAAAGCCTGTTGAATAATCTTTATAGATTCCGTCATTTCACTGATTCGGACTAAATAACGAGCTAATGAATCTCCTTCTTTTTGCCACTGGACTTCCCAATCAAATTCGTCATAACACTCAAAATGATCAACTTTACGAAGATCCCATTCTATTCCAGACGCTCGTAGCATTGGTCCGGATAAACCCCAATTTATTGCTTCTTCTCCACCAACAATGCCTACTCCTTCAACTCGTTCTAAAAAAATAGGGTTTCGCGTAATAAGTTTTTGATATTCAGCAACCCCCGTTAAAAAATAATCGCAGAAATCCAAACATTTATCTATCCAACCATGAGGTAAATCAGCCGCTATTCCTCCGATACGAAAATAATTATGCATCATCCGCATACCGGTGGCAGCTTCGAACAGATCATATACTAATTCTCTTTCTCTGAAAATATAGAAGAAAGGAGTCTGTGCACCAATATCTGCCATAAAAGGGCCAAGCCATAACAGATGGGAAGCTATACGACTCAACTCCAACATAATTACTCGGATATAGCTGGCTCTTTTGGGTACTTGAATATTTCCCAAGAGTTCGGGTCCATTTACAGTTATTGCTTCGGTGAACATAGTAGCTAAATAATCCCAACGGGTTACATAAGGCAGATATTGTATAATTGTTCGGGTTTCCGCAATTTTTTCCATCCCTCGGTGTAAATAACCCAATATTGGTTCACAGTCAATAACATCTTCACCATCTAGAGTAACGATAAGACGAAGAACACCGTGCATTGATGGGTGGTGAGGTCCCATATTGACTATCATAAATTCTTTTTCTGTAGCTAGTATACTCATAGGGTTTTACTCGATTCATTCTTACATGAATTGTTGAAAACAACAAAAAGTTCATCAAGATTCAAAATCAAATAATTCGAAATTTTTTTTTTTTCAAATTAACGATTTTTTGACTCCCGAATATTCAACTTACTAATTAATTCTTTATAACGTACTCTATTTTTCTTGGACAAATACACTAGTAGACGTTGGCGTTTTTCCAAAATTTTCCGTAGACCCCTTTGAGATAAATAGTCTTTTCTGTGTAATTCTAAATGTAAAGTAAGTCTCCGTATCTTATTAGTGAAACGTAATACTTGAAATTCAACCGATCCACAGTTTTCTTCTTTCTTTTCTTGAAACATAACTGAGACGAATGAATTTTTTACCATAAAAAGAAACCCTCTCTCCCTCCTTTTTTGAAGATGAATTTTACTGATCAGTGATAATAATACTAATTACTTGAATTTTATATATACAATAATCTTAAGTTCGTTATGAACTTGCTAGAAAATCAATAATCAATCCAATTTTCAATTTGATTGGTATCAAAAAGGATGGTATATTTCTGCAAAACAGAAAATTTGGACCTAAAAAAAAAAACTTCTTGATTCATTTATAGATCTAATTAATATGTCTGCCATTAAATTGGTATCTTGTATCAGACTGGAATGGAAGACAAGACATGTATCCATTTCTTTGTTTTCATGTCCCAAACATGGACATGGTCGATAGGAAAAGCACACTATTAACGAATTTTCAATCGTGGATACATATGTACCCTTACCATACTGAAACGACTCCCATTATTGGTATTAAACCAATAGCGATTGATACAAATTAAATCTTCTAATCGAGAATTGGTCCAAATAAAGAACTTTAATTTAATTAGTTGATTTTTCTCTCTAGAAAAATCTTTGTTTTTATCCAAAAAGTAACCCCGACCTTTTACGTTAGTACAAAATAATGGATTTCTCTCCATACCGTTTTGATTCTTCGAATTGAAACAAATTAGGGTTGTTAGTTCTCTACGACGTTTAGGGAATAAACGATTTTCAGGAACAAGCAAATCATAATGATTTTTGTTTTTATTTCCAGCCATTCTTTGATGTTTTGCAATAAATTCATTAAAAATTGTTTTATCAACATAGCCTTTTTCGTGGTATCTTTTAGTAATTTTTCGCCTATTCTTATGAACCAATGAAATACCTACGATTTGATATATAAAAAATTGTCCATCATTTTTTACAGACAAACGACGGGGTTCGATAATAAGCATTCCCCCTTTCGTTAATTCTGTAAGAGCGAAATCCTTCTTAGTGATCAAAATAGCCAAACAAATTTCTCCTCCTTGAATAGAGGCTATAGTAACGTCGCTAGGATTTATCAGTCGAACCAGGTGACAATATACTTTCATATCATTGAGTATTTTTTCCCTGAAAGAAACAGTACCTCTCCATCTCAATTGCAAACAAAAATATTTTTTTAGGAAGAAATCAAGTTGTACGTCTGTTTCTCTCTTGTATTGTTTTTTCTTTATCCGGTTTTTACTATCCGATCTCGTAGAATTTTCTTCAACATCCTTTTCGTGGTTTGAGAGAACTGATCCAAGACTTACTTGGTTTTGTGCATCTGATTCCGAATTTCCTTGGTCTGCGAGATCCTTTTCTTCTTGACTTTGATTCGATAATTCGAGATATTCTTTTTGATTGGATGATATAAAAGGATACGCTTCTTTTTTTCCGGTTAGAATTTTTTTACCATTTCCATTAAAATTGAAAAGAAGTAATTTGATTGGTATGATCCATGGTTTTGTTCTATATGCACTAAAAAGTAGCGCAAATTCTGGAAAGAACCAAGGCTCCAGGTTTGATATAGGACAACTTAGTATTTCTTCATTCATTCCCATCCAATCAAAAAGTGTTTTTTTTTTGTTGGGTGGGTTAAATTCTTCATCTTGATGAATTGTAAGATAAAAGGGGCCTCTTTTATTAATTGTATCAATTTTTTTAAAATTATCGCACTCAATCTTAGTATTTTGCTTACTGTTGGTAACAGTATCCATATCAACCCAGACTTCAATATTGACCTTATTTTGAAGATAAAAATTAAGAATTCTCCAATCAAAATATTTTCTATATAAGAATTTGTCCATATCCATAATATCATCTTCTCCTAGATAATTATTGATAGGGATACCTCCCAGCATAGCAAATAAATTTCCTTTCTTTATATTGTAATTATAATAATACTCTTCTTTATTATTTACGTGGCCTAGTGATCTATCAATATATGAGTCTTTTTTATCTTCATAATTAATCGATTTAGATGATAAAAGAGAATATCTATAGTTTTTTTTTAAATTCGATTTTTTATTATGTAATGAGTCTGCTTCAAAAAAATGTTGTTTTTCGCAATGAGTTAGTCCCTTTTTTTCATATGAATGTCTTTTAGTGAAATCGTTATTTTGAGCCATACAGCGTTGATGGGCTCTATTTCGCCATTCTTGTGGTACTAATCTAGCCCATTTAATCCGAGATAAATCATATTGATAATGATTGCTTAACCAGTTTTTCCATAGATTCCTTCCAAAATGTAAAAAAGATTTATGTCTTAATTGGTAATTAAATATTCCGTGTTTGTCAAAAAAATATGTTATTTCATTATTAAGAAATAGAGATGTTCTGTGATATTGAAGAATAGGTCTTAAATTCAAAAAATTTAAAATTGGGGCTTGTAACAATTTGTAAAATACATATGCTTGTGATTGTGAAAAAAGGGACAAATTCCAAGAAATCTTTGAATTCTTATTACTAATCTTCCAAAGTGATTTTTTGACAGTCGAAATAAAGTGAATTCGATTTTGATTTGTTTTATTAATTATTTCTGG